ATAGGTGAATCCATGGAGGGCCACCATTGACTAGTTTTCTAAATAGTCTTTTTTTTTTAGTTTAACCTAAGGCAATGTGTGCGTGGCTAAAAAAATTGACTTAGGGAATGAAAATATACAACTACACTATATACGATCTAGAGTAATAGAAAAAAAGATTACAATAAAGATTACAATATTGATTTTAGAGTAGAGAATTGCAAAAAAAAAAGGAAAGAGATCTCAAAGATCTTTTTCCTAAAATTCCCGTTTGGTCCATTTATATCATAATCATACCTTCCCCTCAATGAATATTCGTTTTAGATTGGTCATCGAACCCGAATATTAACTATTCGGAGTCGTAATTTGACGAAGAAGTCTTGTGGTATTACAACGTGTGATTAAATAAAAAAAGGATGTTCTATAGAATGCTTCCCCTTTTCAGTTGATTTTATTCAACGATTGACCAAACGAAAATATTAATAAATAATAAATTGTATGAACTTAGATCAATCAAATCAATTTCTATGCAACGGTTTGGCCCAATCAATTTTTCCATTTATTATTATCCATTTAGGTTGCGGGATAATGATAAAGAAGGGGGAAGGGAAAGGAGAATTTACAAAAAAGGGGATTCATAAATGGTTCGTAGGGGGGAGGTCCAACTAGGTATATGGAATTGAATGGCTAGAAGTCCACTCTTGTCAAGGGTTAGACGCATCATTATCAAATCCGATTGAATTGAAGATGAAGGAAGAGTTGGTTTACATTGTGGAAGAAAGACATGTATATGTGATATTAGATATTGACTAGTTATATACGAGCTAAAGATATATATAATTTGCCCTACTAATCGAATGTGAATGTAGATGGGGATTCTATAGAAGTCCTTGAAACGGAAAAACAGAAGTTGTATGGATTCACAAAGACTTTCCCGAGAGAAACTAAAAAAAAAGATCTCGAAGTTGTTTTGATGATTCAAGAATGTTATTACTTGAATTCGAAGTTCGTAGTTACTTCGACTGGATGAATCGTAGCAATGGAATAATTAAGTCATAGCTCATTGGTTGAGTGTATCATTAACCATTTTTTTTTTGTACGAGGAACTTATCATGAATCCACTGATTTCTGCTGCTTCCGTTATTGCTGCTGGGTTGGCTGTAGGGCTTGCTTCTATTGGACCTGGAGTTGGTCAAGGTACTGCTGCGGGTCAAGCTGTAGAAGGTATCGCGAGACAGCCTGAGGCGGAGGGAAAAATACGAGGTACTTTATTGCTTAGTCTAGCTTTTATGGAAGCTTTAACAATTTATGGCCTGGTTGTAGCATTAGCAATTTTATTTGCGAATCCTTTTGTTTAATATTAGAAATATGAAAAATCAAAATTTTTCATATTTTATTGCCTTGGACTTGTGCTTTGCTTTTTCGAATTATATAAAGATTTAATTCCTAGAATTATTTATTCGTTGAGAAAATAACCCACGGGAAGGGCTGATTTGCGGATGAGGAATTAGCATACCAACTCGCTTTCATCCTTCCCGTTCGTGTTTGTAGGCCTTTTTTTAGTTTTTAAGAGGGGTTGCAACCAAGGAGGTAATTCATGATTTCTAAATCGAATAGATTTTTGATTCGATTTCGAAAGTAGGAAACTAGAAATATATATATATAAAATAAAAAAGAGGGCAAAGTAATACAAAAAGAACTATGTTCGATTTTTTAGTCTATCTATACGAGGAGATCATATGAAAAAAGTAACCGATTCTTTCCTTTCTTTGGGCCACTGGCCATCCGCCGGGAGTTTCGGGTTTAATACCGATATTTTAGCAACAAATCTAATAAATCTAAGTGTAGTGCTTGGGGTCTTGATCTTTTTTGGAAAGGGAGTGTGTGCGAGTTGTTTATTTCAAGAATAGGCTGGATCCAACCAGCTGTACTTTTTCTGTTATAACTAGAAAAGTTATACCTAAGAAAGAAGGGTGCATGATCTCGCGAATTACTTCTGAATAAATTCAGAAATCATATGTAAGAACTATAGCATTTCGTAATTTATTGGAAAATACACTTTGATTCTCTATCAACCAATAATGTGGGACTATTAACATGGTTAAAGCTAAACTGTTTGAAGTCCAGAAGCGGCATGGTACTCTTTCTACCACTATGTTAATATAGAGATGGTTTCAAAATAAATATTTTATCAATATAGAACACTCATATCGATAAAATGATTTGAACTACTTATTGTAAATATGGGGATTTTATCCCCTTTTAGCCAATGCTGAATTGATGACCTATGTATTGTGTATAAAGTAAGAAAAACTTCTTGGATTCAAAAAAAAAGTAAACAACTTTGCTGACAATTTCATATTTTTTGTTTGGTCAGAAGAGTCCTCCGGATTTTTGGTCTTGGATTAGTGATTCCTTTTGATATTTTGATTTCGTTTTGGAATATGACAAGAGAATAGAGGATAGGCTCATTACATTAACAATAAAGATATGGGAATTTACATTGAGCGTGAGAGCCAAA